CCCAATTGAGACATCGTAGAATAAGCTAAACTTCTTTTAATGTCTCTTTGAGCAAGAGCCAAAGTAGCTCCTAATAATACTGTTATTACGCCTATTAAGGAAATGAGATTCATTATGTAAGGTATAACTATGAAAAGAGGAAGAAGCCGAGCTACAAGAAAAATTCCCGCTGCTACCATAGTAGCAGCATGTATAAGAGCCGAAATGGGAGTAGGTCCTTCCATAGCATCAGGTAACCATATGTGAAGGGGGAATTGAGCAGATTTAGCAACTGCACCGAGGAATAAAAAAGAAGCACAAAGAGTAACAAATAAGGAATCTACTCCATTATTATGAACTAAGTTATTAACTATTTCGAACAAATCCCGAAATTCTAAACTACCTGTTATCCAATAAAGTCCTAAAATTCCTAATAATAAACCAAAATCCCCTATACGATTGGTTACAAAAGCTTTTTGACAAGCACTTGCCGCAATTGATCGTGTGAACCAAAAACCTATTAATAAATACGAACACATTCCTACAAGTTCCCAAAAAATATAAATTTGTATCAAATTGGAACTAGTAATTAATCCCAACATAGAAGTAGTGAAAAAACTCATATAAGCAAAAAATCTTAAATATCCTTGATCGTGAGACATATAATTATCACTATAAATAAGAACCAAAATTCCAACAGTAGTTATTAATATTGACATAATAGAAGTAAGCGGATCGATCAAGTGTCCGAACTCTAAAGAAAAATCATTATTGACAGTCCAAGACCATAGATATTGATAGATAAAATTTCCGTTTATTTGCTGAATAGACAGATTGGCAGAAAACACCATAGCTATAGTTAGCATCAAAACACTTGGAAAAGCCCACATACGCCGAATATTTTTTGTTGCTGTGGGAATAAGCAGAAGTCCAAATCCTATTAACATAGTAACAGGAAATGGAAGAAAAGGTATTATCCATGCATATTTATATGTATGTTCCATAAAAAAAAAAACAAATTTTCATTTTGTTCTTATAATTGTTTCCGATTCACCAATTGTTATCGTTTTCGAAGGGAACAAAAAAAAAATGAACAAAAAAGATATAAAAACCCTTAAATATTGAAATTTTAAATTATTCGAACTTTTTTTCAGATATTGAAAACATTCGAAAGGTTATAATTCATTGCTTAAATGATATGACCAAATAGCTAGGTAAGAGTAATTTCTTAATTATTAACTTTTTTAACTCAAAAAAAAAATATTTATTTTATTAAATATGTAAAAAAGGGAATATGATATTTTGAATCATCCTACAACTATACTACCATTCTAGTAATATGTAACCATATTATATACTATATACTATAGTATAGAAGTATAGAAGTATAGAGTAGTATAGAGTATAGAGTATAGTAAGCAAAAACAACTATACAAAACCAGTAGAATATGGATCATAGTATGCATCAATAAATCAACTAAAAAAAAAGACCTAATTTTTCTAGTGAATTTTTTTGTAGTAATTACCTAACTCATTGCATAACTGATTGATTGGATTCCAATCCAATAAGAAAGTATCAGAAATTAAATAATACTCCTTACTTCATCATAGAACTGAAAAAAAAAAAATTCAAAATGAAAGTTCCGCTTTTTAGCTAATGGAATATCTTGTTTAACATATTAACTACTAGAAAATTTCTTTTCAAATTTTTCCTTCTTTTCTTCTTTTTTTTCCTAGTGTATTATATATGTGATACACATGTATATATTATAAACAATAAATATATTTGTATTATATGGTTATGAAAAAACTATTATCGACGGAATTCAATATAGAAAATGACTAAAAGATCCATATTGAGCAATACATGTCTTTCACATACAACAATAAAGATGAGTAACTCTTTTGAATGGCAGTCCCCAAAAAACGTACTTCTATATCAAAAAAACGTATTCGTAAAAATATTTGGAAGAAAAAAGGATATTTAGTTGCAATAAAAGCTTTTTCTTTAGCAAAGTCAGTTTCTACCGGAAATTCAAAAAGTTTTTTTGTGCGACAAACAAGTAAGAAAATTTTTGAATAATTTGAATTTCGTGGTTCAAAGAACTTCCAATTTTAGAATATGAAAAAGAATTTCTATTAACTAATGTATTGAACTCCTCAAGATTAGTTAGAACTCGCTGCTATGTTATGTAGAATACTCGCTTATTTGTCTGCTGGTTTGGTTCTAAGTATCATTTTATTTCTTTTCCCAATGGAAAAGAAATAAAATGAAATTCTAATGGATATTAAAACTCTTTTGTTTTATTATACGCCTAACTCAAGATCAAATTAAATTATTGGTTTGATAAATACTATCATATACATATATTGAAATTATGTACATAACAAACAACAAGGAGTATTATAAAAGAGTATTATAATAGTTAATTAATACTTAATGGCACTAAGAAAGGTATCGAAATTGTTCGAAAAATTCCTTTAATTTAGTAATTAAATTGTGATACATATAAAATCCTATCTTGAAAATTTTATTAACTGAAAAAAGAAATATCTTTGACAATTTTTTTTTTTCATTTATCTGATTTCGCAGATAAAAAAAAAAGAATAAAGAAAAAAATAGAAAAGGGGGACAATTCTTATCTTAGTTTCTATCTCGGCGGAAACCAAAACTTTCAAGTTCCAATTATTCCGGGGGAACTTAGTATATAGTTCGTATATGGGATAGTACGTAAAAATTGATTTTATTGTGAAATTTGAACCTACGATAATACTAACTAAGACTTATTGAAAATTCAAAGATGACTTGAGTTTAAAAGAGCTCTTATTCGTCCGTTCTAATGTTTCCTAAACTATATTGAATTATTGAATCTAGATCTAGACGATTCAACATGAATTGACTATTATTATTTCAAGTAAGCCGCTATGGTGAAATTGGTAGACACGCTGCTCTTAGGAAGCAGTGCTAGAGCATCTCGGTTCGAGTCCGAGTGGCGGCATACTCTAAAAAAGATACAATGGATCCTATAATGGTATTTAATTCCCGATTTCAATTCTGTAATGGGACCCCTTTTATGTATGATATTTTCGACTTTAGAACATATATTAACTCATCTCTCTTTTTCGATTATTTCAATTGTGATTACGATTCATTTGATGACCCTATTAGTCCACGAAATCATAGGGTTACGCGATTCGTCGGAAAAAGGAATGATAGCCACTTTTTTCTCTATAACAGGATTATTAGTTACTCGTTGGATTTCTTCGAGACATTTTCCATTAAGTAATTTATACGAGTCGTTGATCTTCCTTTCGTGGAGTTTTTCCATTATTCATATGATTTCCAAGATATGGAATCATAAAAGTGATTTAAGCGCAATAACCGCGCCAAGTGCCATTTTTACCCAGGGTTTCGCCACATCAGGTCTTTCAAGTGAAATGCATCAATCAGCAATATTAGTACCTGCTCTACAATCTCAGTGGTTAATGATGCATGTAAGTATGATGTTATTGAGCTATGCGGCTCTTTTATGTGGGTCGTTATTATCAGTCGCTTTTTTAGTCATTACATTTCGAAAAAACATCGATATTTTTTGTAGAAGCAAAAATTTCTTAATTAAATCATTTTTCTTTGGGAAGATCGAATACTTGAACAAAAAAAGAAGTGTTTTTAAATCTTTTCTTTCATTTCAAAATTATTACAAATATCAATTAACTCAGCGTTTGGATTATTGGAGTTATCGTGTCATTAGTTTAGGGTTTACTTTTTTAACCATAGGTATTCTTTCTGGAGCAGTATGGGCTAACGAGGCATGGGGATCTTATTGGAATTGGGACCCCAAGGAAACTTGGGCATTTATTACTTGGACTATATTCGCGATTTATTTACATACTAGAACAAATCAAAGTTTGCAAGGTACGAATTCGGCACTTATAGCTTCTATAGGATTTCTTATAATTTGGATATGCTATTTTGGGATCAATCTATTAGGAATAGGTTTACATAGTTATGGTTCATTCACATGAACATCTAATTTCAAAAATTCCATGAAGAATAGATAAGGCATATATAACGAAACTTTGTGCGAGTTTTTGAGAACCATTTGAATTGTTTGAATTGAATGATTCTTTGATTCAAATAGTTCTCAAAAACTTGGGATCCATCTTATTACAATTCTAATTCACTTTATTTTTGCGTTGTACAACGAATGGTTTCAAAAATCTTCAAATTTTAAATTATAAGACTTTGCTTTCTATCTCATTAATGAAAACTATCTATGAAAATAATTAGATAGGATAGCTTGTACCTTGTCAACTGATAGCGAAAGAACGAAATCGGGATAAATACCAATTCCTATTACAGGTAAAAAGATACAGATCGAAACAAATAGTTCTCGTGGTCCAGAATCCACGAAATTTGAGTTTGGCACATTGAAAAATTTGTATCCATAGAACATCTGACGTAACATAGATAATAAATAAATAGGAGTTAATATCATTCCAATTGCCAGTACAAGGGTAATTAACATTTTGGGCATTAAAAGATATTTTGGGCTGGTAATTATTCCAAAAAATACTACTAATTCCGCAACAAAACCACTCATTCCTGGCAATGCAAGAGAAGCCATCGAAAAACTACTAAACATGGTAAATATTTTTGGCATTGGGATGGATATCCCCCCCATTTCGTCGAGATAAACAAGACGTATTCTATCACAACTCGTTCCTACCAGGAAAAAAAGTGCAGCACCAATAAATCCATGAGAGAGTATTTGTAAAATAGCTCCGTTGAGCCCCATATCGGTTATAGAACCAATTCCTATAATTGTGAAACCCATGTGAGATACAGAAGAATAGGCTATTCTCTTTTTTAAATTGCGTTGACCAAGCGAGGTTAAAGCTGCATAAATTATTTGAATTGCCCCTACTATCACTAACCAAGGGGAAAATATAGAATGGGCGTGTGGTAATAATTCCATATTGATCCGAATCAATCCATATGCTCCCATTTTTAATAAGATTCCAGCTAGAAGCATACATGTACTGTAATGTGCTTCTCCATGGGTATCTGGTAGCCATGTATGTAGGGGTATAATCGGTGATTTGACAGCATAAGCAATAAGGAAGCCCAAATAGAATATTATTTCTAATGTCACAGGATATGACTGATTAGCTAATCTTTCAAAATCTAATGTCGGTTCATTGGAACCATATAAACCCATACCTAGAACTCCTATTAAGAGAAAAATGGAACCCCCCCCAGTGTACAAAATAAACTTTGTAGCCGAGTACAAACGTTTCTTTCCTCCCCACATGGATAAAAGTAAGTAAACCGGAATTAATTCTAACTCCCACATGATGAAAAAAAGTAAAAGATCTCTAGAAGAAAATAATCCTATTTGACCACTGTACATTGCTAACATCAGAAAATAGAACAAGCGCGAATTTCGAGTAACAGGCCAAGCTGCTAAAGTAGCTAAAGTAGTGATAAATCCTGTCAGTAAAATAGGTCCTATGGAAAGTCCATCGATTCCTAGTCTACAATGAAAATCAAAAATATTTATCCATTTAGCATCCTCCTCCAATTGAATTAATGGATCATCCAATTGGAAATGATAACAGAACACATAGGTTGTTAGAAGTAGTTCTAACAAGCAAATACATAAAGTATACCACTTAAATACCTTATTCCCCTTATGAGGGAGAAAGAAAATTGAAGAACCCGCGAATATTGGCAAAACTACAAGTATTGTTAACCAAGGGAAATAACTCGTGATAAAGACAAGATACGTTTTGACCAAAAAACCCGTGCTCGGAATAATATATTTTCTCGAGTACGGGCTTTTGTCGGTAAAAAGGAATCAAATGATTCAAGTGGATTTTTTTATAACGTATCAATAAGATAGACCCATGCTGCGAGTTGTTTCATGCCATAAATAAACACGAACACTCAAAAAATCTGTTGGACAAGCGGATTCACATCTCTTACAACCTACACAGTCCTCGGTTCTTGGCGCGGAAGCAATTTGCTTAGCTTTACATCCGTCCCAAGGTATCATTTCCAATACATCTGTGGGGCAGGCTCGTACACATTGAGTACACCCTATACATGTATCATAAATTTTTACTGAATGTGACATTGGATCTATAAATTCGAGTTTTGAACATAAAAATTTTTCGATCCGGTAAGAATTATATATTTCTATTGTATTTATATGTAGACACCAGACGAATCAATGGTTTAACAAAAAAAATCTTAAGAATCAATATTTTTCTAAATCTGTTCATGAGAAAGGACCAAGAGACTTTGATTTATTTTTCTTTCAACAACCATCATCATATGAGCCACACGTGCGGTTTCACATTGACTAACAGATGGTCAATATTTCAATATATATAGTTTCAATATATATTGAAATAGATTTCCATATTACTATACATATTACTATAAAAAAATCAATCAAAAATAAAATAATTTTTTTTTATAGAAAATTTTTTATATAATTTATATATATATTATGGCTTTAGTTATATGTATTTATATGATAATTATGACTAATTATTCAATAAATTTGATTGATTGATACGAGTTGATTTTCTGTTACGATAGATCGACGAAACAATAGCTAGCCCAATAGCTGCTTCCGCCGCCGCAATGGCTATAATAAAGATTGAGAAAATCTCTCCTTTTAATTGGCGACTATCAAATATATCAGAAAATGTTACGAGATTAATATTAACCGAATTAAGTATAAGCTCAAGACACATAAGTGCTCTAACCATGTTTTGACTTGTGATCAGTCCATAGATACCGATCGAAAATAAATAGACACTCAAAAAAAGTACATGTTCGAACATTGTTGACTAACTCCTCATCAACCTCGATTCATTTCAATATGAACAACAATTCAACAAAAAAAAAGAGGGTATTGACAGTAGATTAAACTCAAAATTTTTAGAAACTATAAATCAAATGAAAAAGGGAAATTTTTGAGTTAATTCTAAGTATTTTATTATTGACGAGCCATAGTAATGGCGCCTATCAAAGAAACTAAAAGAATTATAGAAATGAGTTCAAACGGAAGATAAAAATCGGTTGATAAATGAATTCCAATTTGTTGAACGTTACTTATAAGGTCCTGCTCTATAATCTGGTTTGATCTTGTAGTCCAAATAATTCCGTACCATGACGTATCCGGGATAGTAGTAATTAGTGAAAAAAGAATACTTGTACAAACCACTGAAGTGACCCCATCTCCAACAGTCCAAAGATAGGAATCGTTAGAATATTCTGAACCATTCATGAACATAACAGCAAATATAATTAAGACATTTATGGCTCCCACATAAATAAGGAGCTGCGCGGCAGCTACAAAATAGGAGTTTGATGAAATATAGAATAAGGATATACAAACAAGAACCAATCCCAAAGAAAAAGCAGAATAAATGGGGTTGGTAAATAATACTACTCCTAGACCTCCTAATATAAGAAATGACCCCAGAAATACTACAAGTATATCATGTATTGGTCCAGGTAAATCCATTATGTATAACAGATAAATAAGTCGAAATATTTCATGACTTTACTAAATAGTCCAGGAAAGGGAAGGGTGTTTCCCTTAGTATTTTTTTTCTTATATATTTATATATGATGAGTTCCGAAATTGAATTAAATCTTAATATGGATTAACGTAGATATAGATAAAGTTATTAAAGTTATTAGCTAATCCTACTTTTTATTGAAATTTGAATATATTTCAAAATCATTACGAAAACATATTAGCGGTTTAAATCAAAGAGTGATTCTTAACAATCAATAGTTATTAGTATTAGTTATTATTTATAGTTTCTGACCAACAAAAAAAGAGACTTGTCACTTGTCTCCGTTATATCAAAAAATGCTAGTAATCGGTAATCGTTCTTGAATCAAGGGGCTTCTCTTTGTCCATTTTGATTTGAGTGGAATTCATAATTGTTTGAATTGTGTAATCTCCAATTATTGACATTGGTAACCGACCCAACGCAATTTGATTATAATTTAATTCGTGACGATCATAAATGGAAAGTTCATATTCTTCAGTCATCGATAAACAGTTTGTTGGACAATACTCGACACAATTACCACAAAATATACAGACCCCAAAATCAATACTATAATTAAGCAATTGTTTCTTTTTAATATCTCTTTCAAACCTCCAATCAACAACAGGTAGATCTATGGGACATACACGAACACATACCTCACAAGCAATACATTTATCAAATTCAAAGTGAATTCGACCACGGAAACGTTCTGATGTGATCGATTTTTCATAAGGATATTGAATAGTTACAGGTAAACGATTTGTATGGGATAGGGTAATTATGAAACTTTGACCAATGTGCCTTGCAGCTCGTATTGTTTGTTGACCATAATTTATGAACCCGGTCACCATAGGGAACATATTGTAGATCTCCGTGAATAATTTGATGTTTCTTTCTCTTGTTTAAGCTCGATTATGAATCTAGAATATCGTTATCTTATTTTATTATTTATAGAGAAATAAGTTGGGAAGAAGTTGTCAATAATAGATTACCCAAAGAAATAGGTAAAAGAAATTTCCATCCAAGATTTAAAAGCTGGTCCATTCTCAGCCTAGGTAAAGTCCATCTTGCTGTGATAGGAATAAACAAAAATAAATAAGCTTTAGCTAATGTAATAAATATACCAATTGTCATTCCAAAGACTCCAGCCATTTTATTTATTCCGAAAAGTCCAGGAATAGATATGTACGGAATAGACAAATTCCACCCACCTAAGTAAAGAACTGTTATAAATAATGAAGAAACTAATAAATTTAGGTAAGAAGCAAGGTAAAATAAAGCGTATTTTATACTTGAATATTCTGTTTGATAACCTGCTACTAATTCCTCCTCTGCTTCTGGTAAATCAAAAGGTAATCTCTCACATTCTGCTAGAGAAGAAATTAAAAAAACAACAAACCCTATAGGCTGACGCCACAGATTCCACCCCCAAAAACCATATTTTGACTGTGCCTCAACTATATCAACTGTACTTGAACTGTTAGATAATCATAGTCGATAATAACATCACTGTTCGTATCGCTATTTCAAAACCGTACATGAGACCTCAGCTTCATACGGCTCCTCTATGGTCACAAATAAATGTAAGTACTTGTTGGTATTATTGCTATTTTTAGTTTTAGATAGTAAATAGAATAAAGATACACCGTGGAGTCCCAAATTAGACCAATGAAATTCCGTCTGCTAGAATAAAAAAGCGCTTCCGAATTGATCTTATCCATTAGAATTTCAATTTCTCTTTGTTCAGTAATAACTTAATCCTTAAATAAAATACTCGTTATATCAATAAATATGTTCTATCAATAACTCTAATAAATAGAAAGAAAGAATTAGAAAGAATTGGTCATTAATTCTAAATTCATGATAAGAATTCCATGTGTATAGATATGAATCGGGAAAAGAAATAATAAATAAATATCCTTTTTATTTTGATTTTTCCCATTCTATTTTTGCATTTCATTTCTTTTGTTTCTGTTCTTCTTTCTCAGAGGAGGTACTCTGAAAAAAAAAAGAAAGGATTAATTCGTTTTTGATAGTCATTTCTTTAATCAGTGAATAGGAGCATACTCTAGATCGGAATCATGGGGAAGTACTGCTTGGTCATTTCTACCAACTTAAAGTCCTCATTATGATTCGTTTTATCCAAAGCTTTATGCAAAAATACTCTTCTTTGATACTTTACATTATCTTCATTACTAATCTTTTGCGTACCTTAGTGTTCCTAACTGTCCACTGATTTTTGATTGATCCCCGGTATGGTAATACATACAAGACAATAGTAGAAACTCCATACGGTTGATCTTTTGTACCCGCTTCAAGATATGATTAAGTGGTCAAAGAATCTTAATCTTGGGGTAAATACACTGCTTATGTTTATATTCTTGTACATAGGGAATGAGATTTTTATCTTCTTACTGCAAATTTCTAAGCAGTTTGCTTTTACTCATATAACTATCTAATTTAATTCATCAACCCCAATGATGAATAAAAAATGAAAATATCCATTCAATATATTCAACCTTTTTATTTGATTTCTAGAGAGGAGGGAAAATAATCATGTTCTGCCGAATCACACGTAGAGATATTGATAACACACATAGAGTTAATGGTATTTCATAACTGATAGATTGAGCAGCAGCTCGTAAACCACCTAAAAAGGAATATTTATTATTCGATCCATATCCTGACATAAGAAGTCCAATAGGAGCAATACTTGAAATGGAGATCCATAAAAAAACACCGATACTGAGATCGGCCAAAACAAGGCGATACCCGAAAGGAATTACTAAATAACTTAGTAGAACTGATATGACCGCTATAGACGGTCCCACGCTGAACAAACGAATATCTCCTCTAGATGGGAGGAGATCCTCTTTAAAAAGTAATTTGGTCCCATCCGCTAAAGCCTGAAGAATTCCCAATGGACCGGCATATTCAGGACCAATACGTTGTTGTATTGCTGCGGATATTTCTCTTTCTAACCACACAATTACTAGTACCCCTATTGTGATTCCCAATAGAAGGGTGAAAATAAGAACAAAGATCCATATGAGTCCATAGACTTCTTTTAAGGATTCCGATCTAGAAAAAGAATTGATAGCTTGTACTTCTACTTCTGTCATATCAATTATCATTTCAACGATCAACTTCTCCCATAATGATATCTATACTACCTAGTATCGTCATGATATCCGCCAATTTCATTCTTTTAACTAGTTGAGGGAGAATTTGCAAATTGATAAAACCAGGTGGGCGAATTTTCCATCTCCAGGGGAAAACACTACTATCTCCTATCAAATAAATTCCTAATTCTCCTTTTGGGGCTTCTACTCTCACATAAAGTTCTTGTTTCGACAATTCAAAATTGGGCGAAAGTTTTTTAGTAATAAATCTATATTCAAAATTATTCCATTCGGAATTTTTTGCTCTATCAAAGCGTCGGACTTCTAAATTCTCATAGGGTCCTCCAGGAATTCCTTCTAGAGCCTGTTGAATCATTTTGATAGATTCTTTCATTTCACCAATTCGTACTAAATAACGAGCTAGTGAATCTCCTTCTTTTTGCCATTGGACTTCCCAATCAAATTTATTGTAACACTCATAACGATCAACTTTACGAAGATCCCATTGGATTCCAGAAGCTCGTAACATCGGTCCTGATAAACCCCAATTTATTGCTTCCTCTCCACCAATAATGCCCACTCCTTCAACTCGTTCCAAAAAAATAGGATTTCGTGTAATAAGTTTTTGATATTCAACAATTCCTGTTAAAGAATAATCGCAAAAATCCAAACATTTATCTATCCAGCCATAAGGTAGGTCGGCCGCAACCCCCCCAATACGGAAATAATTATGCATCATTCGCATACCTGTAGCAGCTTCGAATAGATCATATAACAATTCCCTTTCTCTGAAAATATAGAAAAAGGGAGTCTGTGCACCGATATCCGCCATAAAAGGTCCAAGCCATAACAAATGAGAAGCTATACGACTCAGTTCTAGCATAATGACTCTAATGTAACTGGCTCTTTTAGGTACTTGAACGCTTTCTAATCGTTCTGGTGCATTTACTGTTATTGCTTCTGTGAACATAGTGGCTAAATAATCCCATCGTGTTACATAAGGCAAATATTGTATAATTGTTCGATTTTCCGCTATTTTTTCCATCCCTCTGTGTAAATAACCCAATATGGGTTCACAGTCAATAACATCTTCACCGTCGAGAGTAACGATCAGTCGAAGAACACCATGCATTGATGGGTGGTGAGGACCCATATTAACTATCATGAGATCTTTTCTTGTAGCCGGTACAGTCATATCTTTTCTTCCTTAATTTAATTCATTATTCCATGAATTTATCAAAATGAGGTTCATCAAAATGAAAAATCTAATAACTACTATTAACTAATAATTAAAGAAAAAATTCAAACGAATCTTAAAATTAACGAGTTTTTGACTCCCGAATACCTAACCGGCTAATCAATTTCTTATAACGTACTCTATTTTTCTTTGACAAATAATCCAACAGCCGTTGACGTTTTCCCAGAACTTTTCGTAGACCCCTTTGCGATAAAAAATCTTTTTTATGTAATTCCAAATGTGAAGTAAGTCTCCGTATCTTATCAGTGAAACTGAATACTTGAAATTCAACAGATCCACAGGTTTTTTCTTTTTCTTGTCGAATAGCCGAGATGAATGAATTTTTGACCATAAAAAACAATTTTTTCTATTTTTTTTTTCTTTTCCGTGATTTTACTGATCAGGAAAAATAAGAATTTTTATTATACCAGTTCTTTTCAGTTATTTGAATCTAGTACACAAAAAATTGGAATTTTTCATATACAATATTTTTTTATTTTATCCAAATCAAATTTACAATTTGATTTGGATAGAAAAGAATGATACATTTTTGTTTTGTATTCAGGAAAGAGAATCCTTTTTTTATCTAAAAAAAGGATTCTGTCGATTTATCCAAGAAATACGTAATGAAATTGGTATCATGTACCAGAATGTAACATAGCGTATATGTATATCTTTCGGCTTTTATCTACAAAATATGTCATGTGATAGATATATAGAAAATATACTATTAAAGAATTCTGAATCGTGGATACATATGTATTCTTGACATACTGAAATGACTGCCGTTATTGGTATCAAACCAATAACGATTCATACAAGCTAAATCTTCTAATCGATAATTGGGCCAAAGAAATAATTTGAATTTAATGAATTTATTTGCATCTGTATTAAGATGCTTTTCCTCGTTCAAAAATTGTTCACAGTTTTTTATGTTGTTTTGATTACAAAATATTGGATTTCTATCCACAATATTCCAATTCCGGGAATTGAAACAAATTAAAACTCTCAATTCTCTACGACGTCTGGGAGATAGAATATTTTCAGGAACAAGGAAATCATAATAATTTTTGTTTCTATTCACAAGTGTATTGCTGTGTCGTGCAACGGATCCATAAAAATTCTTTTTATCAACATATCCTTTTTTGATTATAAATTTTCCATCAGTTTGGTGTTTATTCTTATCAACCAATGAAATACCTATGGTTTGATATATAATATATTTTCCGTCCCTTTTCATAGATAGACGAATTGGTTCGATAATAAATATGCCCCTTTTTATCAATTCTATAAGAGTTAGGTCTTTTTGAATCAACATTACATCTAGATGCATCTCTCCTCTTTGAATTGAGGATATAGCTATTTCCCTTGGATCTATCAGTCTAAGTAGAAGACAATATACCTTGATATTATTGATCATTCTTTGATTTAAGGGATCATCCCATCTTAATTGAAAAAGAAAATATTTTTTCAAGAAGAAATTTAGTTCTGCTTCTTTCTTGCTCTTAGGTTGTTTTTTCTTTCTACCCTTTTTAATGTCTGCTCCCGTGTAATCGGCTTCCGCATTTTTCTTTTTGTTTTGTTTTCGTAGATCTGATACAAGATCTCCTTGACCTTGTTGTTCGTTTTTTTTTTTGTTGGAATTTTCAAATTCAAGATATTCTTTTTGATTAGTTAATATAGGAGGATTTTTTTTTTGTATTACGTCGATCTTTTCACTTTGACTAATATTTTCATAGAAATGAAAATGAAAAATAAGCGATTTGGTTGGTATAATCCACGGTTTCATTTTATACGCGTCAAAAAGTAGCACAAATTCTGGGAAAAACCAAGGTTCTAGATTTGATATGGTACGATATAATCTTTCTTGATTCATTCCCATCCAATCTAAAAAAATACTTTTTTGATTGGATGGGTTCATTTTGTCATGAATCGTAAAAGAAAAAAGATCTTTTTTTTCAAATTTTTGAGAATTTAGAGTTTTAGTATTTTTATGAATCGTGGTGTCGATATGTGTATTGATCCAGGTCTCAATATCTATATTATTTCTAATGCAGAAATGGAGAATTTTAGAATCAAAAATTTTTCTATCCATATTTTTGTCCGTATCAATGATAGATCTTTTTTCTAGATAATCACTAATAGCTATACTTATTAATCCATAAAACGATTCAGATTTCAGTGTATTGAAATTATATGGAGTTTTTTTGTCCTTTACTTCTTGTAACTGTAATGTTGATCCATAAATATATGAGTCCTTACTATCCGCATAATTTATATATTTATATGATAAAAGATCGTATCCGTAATGCTTTTTCAATTTGTCTTTTTGATTCATCAATGAATCTACTGCATAGTAATTTTCTTTCATGTAATGAATTAATGGGTCTTTTTCTTTTTTATATAAATCCGATTTCGTTGAGTCTTTCTTTTGAATCATACGACATTGATTGACTCTATTTCGCCATTTTTTCGGTACTAAATAAGACCACTTAGTCCGAGATAAATTGTATTGATAATGACCCCTTAACCAAATTTTCCATTTATTCGTTCCATACTTATGAATTTTCTTATGCCTTGGTTTGGAACCAGATATTCCTCGTGTTGTACAATAATTCTTGATTATATCTGTAAGAAAAGGATAGGTGCCGTGATATTGAAATACAGATCTCAAATGATACTTGTCAAGTAATTGATTTTGTGATAATTTGTAAAATACATATGCTTGAGACAAAGAAGATAAGTCCCAATAAATATTCGAATTTTTATTGCTAATATTAGTATTAGAAAACGACTTTTTTATAGTCGAAATCAAATTCATTGTATTTTGATTTGTGTTCTCAATTCCTTCTTGATTTATTTCATCGTTGTAAATGGATTTAGTGATAATTTTTTTTGTTGATTCAAAGAAAAGTTGTGCATTGATCTTTGGAATCTTAATGATACATAGTAATATATCCGTGTATATTTTTTCAATGAAGGATTTTATAAAATAATACGATTTACGTATTAATCGGATATTTTTTTTTTTGAATATTTGCCAAATATCCTTCTGTGATTCCGATTTTTTATCATCATAAGTTAGAACCATTTTTTTCCTGTCTTTTGTGATTCTTTCTATTTGATTCCTAATTGTAATTGTCTTATTAGCAAGATTTTTCATTTTTGTTTCGATGAGTGAATAATTTGCATTTCCACAATTTATGGATCGAATTTCAATGGTCGGTTCGCGGATAATCTTATTATTTATATTGGAATCTCTTCCGTTTTCATTCGGTTCATATACTTTCACCCTTCTTGATTTTAATAAGAGAAGGGGGTTTACTTTTTCAAGTTCTTTCATTATTAGGTCTATAACTAGAACTTTTTTGATGACCCATCTTGTTTTTTTTTTTGAAACTTTTAAAAACCGTTTTCTTCTTTCTTTGAAAACTCTTATAACTTGAAAAATTTTCTTTTTCGCTTTTCTCATTTTTTTTTTAAGTTCTTTTAAAATGGGTTCAAAGAAAGAAGGTCGTTTTCGGGGCGACCCAAAAGGTAGCTCTGCTTCCCTTCCCCAAACTGTTAAAAAACAAAAATTATCTTTTTTCCTCATTTGCTGATCTTTATGATCAGATCGTACCTTAGATCTTCGCCAAGGTTTAAGACAGAAAGGAAATAGAATCTTTATTTGAATACCGTCTGTTAACCAATTTTGGGGAAATTCTGTTTCTGATAATTGAACACCATTATAGGTACATTTAACATGCATTTCTCTATTCCATTCCCTCAAATCTTCGTACCACTCGGGGAATTGCAATAATAACACACGGCCAATATTTTTAGCTATTATCAATAAGGGTAATATAACATATTTTCTAAGAAAAGATTGGGTTACTAACATTAAACCTCTTATTGCTTGAGTAAATATAAAGGTATCCCAAGCTTCTGATATTGCTATTCGTTCATTTTCCTTTTCTTTCTCCTCGTTTGTTTTCTCCTTTTCTTTTGTCTCTTCCTGCTCAAAATAAGAAATTTGAGATTCTGGGTTTCCCCCTACCCAATTCCTAAAAATGAGATTCATCATTTCAGAGATATCAAAAAACGAAAAAAAAAATGTTTTGTCTATTCGATCAAAAAAAAGTGGGGAATGCACATTTGCTTGAAACATTTCCCAGATAACTGTTTTACGTCTTTGAGCCCGCATGGATCCTTTGATTATACCACGGCGAAAATCTGATTGTTGGGAGTAACGTATCAAAGCCACCTCGTCTTCTTCATCACTAGTACTAGTATTACTAGTAGTATTATTATTTTCACTTGGATTAGTACTCTGATCGTTATCAGTATAAATTACCACGCGTTTGCCTCTTCTTGAACGAATTTCAGCATCTTCCGTTGATTCTTCTTCATTTTCTTCTTCCTCTTCTTCCAAATCATCTGTCAATTTGTATGACCATTGAGAAACCCTTTTACTTATTTCTTCCATTCCAATGGATTTATTTCTAATTGTTGTTAGATCATTTGGATCGGTTGTAATTACATCGAATACAAATTTCAAAGATTTTGCTTGACTTTCTGAATCGATTCCTTGCGCACGTTCAAAAGAAAATTCATCGATTGAGGTTAAAGAATTCCCAATCGGATTCAATAATAATTCCCTGCTAAAGTCAAACGTATTCTTTTGATGTTCAAATTCTTGGGAATTATTATGAAATAGACCATGAATTTTATTTATCCAATCTATGGAGTCTGCTGTTGAAGTTATTAAATCAGTCATGATTGTACGTGAATCGCATTTTTTTATTGTTCCTCGATACGGTCCATTCAAAAAAGGATCATACATTTTGGGCAAGTATTCTTGTTCATTTTCATCATCGCAGAATCTGGTTCTTTTTTCTAGTATATTTAAAGCAAGAGATCCCTTCTCTTTTTCTAGAATTTTGATTCGACTTATCAATTCATTGTTCAAGTTGTATTTTTTTTGTTCATTAGTATAAACCCAATAATTATATAGATTCTCGTGGGATAGTTTTTCTGTCGTGTACAAAGAAATTTTACGCTCTATCATTTCTGAAAAAGTTGATAAACCGGGCGGATATGTAAAAGATATTATTTGTTTTCCATCACTTGGACATATATAAAAAAAATATTGTGACATTTCATTTCGTACAGCATTTTCAAATCGATCATTTTCTATATATCTCAATGGGCGGTTCCATCGTTTATAATCGAAAAGAAAAGTTACAATAGGTTTTTCAAATGTTTTATAAATTTTCGTTTTTTCGTTTTTCTCTTCTTTAAGTTTTCCCAATTCCCAATTATCTTGATGGGTATCAAGATAAGAATCTTCGTAAACTGGGCTATCTTTGTCTTCTTCAGTGGATCCCTCTTGTTCCTGTTTAGTCTTCTTCGTTTCGTAAGTTGTTTCTACATCGCTTTCTTCCTTTCTTTCTCCCCTTTCTTCCGTTTCTGAGGTTTCTTTCAGTTTCTTAGTGACAATAGGCGATGGCATTCTGCCTAAATAGTAGACACAGGTGATAAATAAGAGAATACTAAAGATTCGAGCCATAGAATTTTTCAATTCTGACACAAGGTA